CTTTCAAAAAATTGAAATGATTGAAGTTTTACTATTTGGAATCGTGTTAGGCCTAATTCCTATTACTTTGGCTGGATTATTCGTAACTGCATATTTGCAATACAGGCGCGGCGATCAGTTGGACCTTTGATTAAGTAACATCTCTTTTTAATTTTAAATTTAAATAACATCTCTTTTTTCTTGACCTCCTGCGGATTAAAGAAAGGAGGAGGTCAAATCAAATTAGGGTTGCTGCTTAAGTTAGTAAAGTTATTTCATTGTAATTCGACCTAAGCTAAGAAGAACAGAATCACGCTCTGTAGGATTTGAACCTACGACATCGGGTTTTGGAGACCCGCGTTCTACCGAACTGAACTAAGAGCGCTTTCTTATCACAATATAAAAGACCGTAAATAAATCAATTTTTTTTGTAACCCCCCACTATATTATATATATATCTTGCATGCATATGTATCATAAAGAAAGGGTTATGTATGTCCAATTTTCATGGATCTCAATTGATCCTTCATTACTACACATAGGAGAAGTAATAAATAGGGATGACAGGATTTGAACCCGTGACATTTTGTACCCAAAACAAACGCGCTACCAAGCTGCGCTACATCCCTTTCAATTAGCCTACAGTGTCATTGTAGAGAATCCCCGTCTTGTTTTCCACATCGTAATTTCCTCTATTGATATACTATACAATTTATCTTGCCATTTCTTCTTTGTTCATCTCATATACATATAAACATATAATAAAAGAATAATTCAATTATCTTAAAAAAAATGATAAATTTACCTTTACTCTATTTATTTATTATTTATTTCTATATATAGAATTCTATTATTAATATTAATAAAATAATTCTATTAAACTCTAAATTTTATTAAAATTTAGAAATCTAGAAATTAATAAATATATTTTATATTAAATATTTTATTTTTATTATAGAATTATAGAAAATAATAAATAGAATAAGAATATTTAATTTCAATAGTAATCTAAATTATTACTATAAATTGAATTTCATTTTATAAACCCAACATATAAATAAATTGATATCGGTAATATTCATAAAATAAGTGGACATCTTTTTCTGTTGTAAAGAAAGGAAAGAAAATAGAATCTATCGGGTCGCTATATCCATTTTAGTTAGGGATTCCCCGTACAAATACAAGTGATCCTTAACTACATATGTATCTGATCATATATGTATTACAATAAAAAAGGAGGATTTTCAATGCGAGATATAAAAACATATCTTTCTGTGGCACCCGTGTTAAGCACTCTGTGGTTCGGGTCTTTAGCAGGTCTATTGATAGAGATCAATCGTTTATTCCCAGATGCGTTGACATTCCCTTTTTTTTCATTCTAGTTAGGGATGAAGAAGCTTAAAGATACAATAAATTATCTGTGACTAACTCCCCCCCCCTTCTTTGTTTTGTTCTTGACTGTCGTTTTTTTAGGATAAAAAAAGAAGATTCACCCGGAACGAAACTCGGGTTTAGTTTAGGCTGAATTAATAGAGGGAGAACAGAAATGAAAAAAAAAAATAAGGTTCGAGGACAACAAAAGCATACAAGATACTTAAATTTAATACTGGTACTAATTTAATTGATAGTTAGAAATCGTTGTATTACTTATTATTTCTCTATTGATATTGATTGTAATGAAATATTTCAGAATTGGATTTATTTCGAGTCAGCAACTTCTTTCTTTCTTGTTTCGGATCGAAAATGGAAGAGTTGGGTAAATCCAAAATAAAAAGGGAGGTTCATGGCCAAGGGTAAAGATGTGAGAGTAAGAGTTATTTTGGAATGTAACAGTTGTGTCCGAAACGATATTAATAAGAAATCACGGGGTATTTCCAGATATATTACTCAAAAGAATCGACACAATACGCCTAGTCGATTGGAATTGAGAAAATTTTGTCCCTATTGTTACAAGCATACAATTCATGGGGAGATAAAGAAATAGATAAAATGTAACGCGTGTGTAAACCCTCCAAGGAACAGGAATCAATTACATAATAATATAATAATATATATAAATAAACTATAAAAATAAAAACAACCAAATCCTATTTCGGTCGGATCAAAAATTAGAATTAAGAAATAGGATTTTAAAGATAAGGAATAAACCATGGATAAATCCAAGCGACTTTTTCTTAAAAAAAAGCGATCTTTTCGTAGGCGTTTGCCCCCAATTGGGTCGGGGGATCGAATTGATTATAGAAACATGAGTTTAATTAGTCGATTTATTAGTGAACAAGGAAAAATATTATCTAGACGAGTGAATAGATTGACGTTGAAACAACAACGATTAATTACTATTGCTATAAAACAAGCTCGTATTTTATCTTTGTTACCTTTTCTTAATAATGAGAAACAATTTGAGAGAACTGAGTCGACTCCTAGAACTACGGGTCCTCGAACTAGAAATAAATAGATAGGCCTATTCCTCAATTGCAATTGAATCAAAATTCCAATCCGAACCCCAACTCAGATTGATTTTTTGTTCGAAAAATTCGAGAATCCAGATTGGATTGTCACGTTGTAAGAAAAAAGGCGTAAGGTAAATAAAGTCAAAAAATATTTCTTCTTTTTTTTTTATTGAAGCATGCTCATTCATTTTGACTATATTTATCTATTTTATCTATCCTATTAATTTATACTCGACCTTCCCGGAGCTCATTCTCCGGGGGCTCCGTTTAAATCATTACGGTGTATTCCCTCCCTTATCTGTATTCCCTCCCTTATCTGTATTCCTTCCCTTATGATAAAAAAATGGGATATCATAATCATGCATCCTGTATTTCTCTAAGTATTCCTCTAAGGTAACGCCAGAAATAGATCGAAAAGGAGCGACTGGGTACTTAGGAGCGACTCGGTAATCATCTATGATCCTAGAGTTAGAGTAAATCCCGTAAAAAGAATTCATACTCAGGACCGCGATTTGTGCAAGCATTTTACGATTAATAAGTCGCTTCCTCTTGTACATATCATGTATTGATCTATTATAACTATTGTATAAATCATTCTCACGAATGCCTGCATTTATCCGAGTGATCCACAAACGACGAAAATTTCTCTTTTGCCTGCCCCTATCCCGATGAGCAGAAACTAAGGCTCTCATTTTCTGTTGAAAAGTAGTTCGAGTAAGTCTTGAATGAGCCCCTCGAAAGGTTGATGCAAATAAACGAATTTTTGTTCTACGTCTCCGGGCTATATACCCTCGTCTAATTCTGGTCATTGAATCAAATGAAACTTTGATGAATATGAATAACTAATTGATTTATTTTCTTTCAGTCATTCTTTTCTCCTTTCCTGGTCTATTAATAACAAAACGGATTCTTCCGATGTATAAAAAAATTCCAATGGCTTTTGCTACTATGACCTTCCCAACCACGATTTTTTCCAGGCATTTAACCCCGAAATAAGGAAATTGTATTGATACTAGGTATCAACAAAGAACAAAACAGTAAATTGTAAATTAAGTTGAGTATAAAGTATCAATAAATAGTAAAGGTAAATGCATAAATAAATAATAAATAGTGGGTTCCATCGTTTCTATGGTTGCTTCTTAAACGGTGAGGTCCTCTCTATACACCGGAGCCCCCCCCTTCATTTAATCAATGTTATTAGTAACTTGTACAGTTCACATTCTTTGACTCTACCCATGAATTATCCAGTAATAGGTCTTTTCACAATGAGATCTACCCATACAGTAACGGTATTTAATTACAAAGGTTGGCTAGGTAGCTGACCCTGTTAGTCCGTTCTTGCAAGAGTGGGAGCATAATTCTTTTGCTTCTTAAATACTATTTGATTTTCCCCCGCTTAATGGATAACCATTTGCTACCAATGGGGAATTGCTTCTCATCTCCAATTGAGGTGATTGGATTTGCACCAATAGAAACCATAAATTTCATACACAATGGAGGTTTGTTTTTTTAGCTTCATATATTGAATGGAATTCTTCCATCCTATTCATTGGTACTGGTCATTGATACTGGAAAAACTTTTCCTTTATTTTGTTCCAGCTCATGATCTGAACGAGTCGCACATACACCCTAGTACATGTTCCTCGACGCTGAGGACATCCCCGAAGAGCGGGGGATTTTGTTACATTTTTTATTGGCTGTCTTGTATTTCTAATAAGTTGTTTAATGGTTGGCATGCTAAATCGTATATAAATGGTCTGGTTTAGATCAATCCTAACCGGATGATTATAAATTATTCTTATTTTTTTTTTTTTTTTACCTTATTTTACCCCGGTAAGCAGATAAAAAATGAAATTTAGGTTCATCCGAATTATGGTTCAAAATGGAATCTCGGATTTACCTGAAATCCCCGGCATTTTCGGCCGCTACAAGATCAACAATTCCATAAGCTTGGGCTTCTGTTGCTGACATAAAAACATCCCTTTCCATGTCTTCGGATACAACCCATAAAGGTTTGCCCGTTCTTTGTACATAAACCCTTGTGAGGGTTTCGCGAAGTTTCAGCAGTTCTTCCGCTTCTAGGATAAATTCTCCTGTTTGTGCCTTATAAAAAGAACTAACAGGTTGGTGGATCATTACCCTGATGATATAACATAATGAATGGTTCCTCGATCTCGTACGATCGTACGAAGGAAAGAGATGAAGAATAACAAGAAAAGAATAAAATAAGAATAGATATATAATTGAACAACCGTACAGGCATTTTTTGTGCATACGGCTCCACAATGGAATTTACTTTTCCTTTCGGTCGAGCAAAAAGAGAAATAGGATCCATCAAATCCCAATCTTTAAGTGATCCATTTACCAACCTTCTTTTCGGGGGGGTTCAAAAATACTATGATGGTTCCGTTGCTTTCTATATTTATCATTTATCTCGTATGTGATTCAGCAATCCCAAAGTTTCTTTTTGATCCGATCAAAATAAAAAAGTAAAAAAAAAATGATCATTTTTTTTTTGAGTACTCTTTCATAACATAAATATTGGAAAGAGACTTCTGGTGTGAAAACAAAAAAGTTTGTGACGCTGAAATGAATCCCGGATAGATAAGATCAAATCGGAGATACTTTTTGTCTCATATTACTCGCCCGATACATAATCTCATGTTATGAAAAAACAATAATGGTTTGTTCATATCGAACTCGAAGTGCCATGCTATTATTACTTAATATTCGTATTCTTATTCATATTACATGTCGCGAAGGCATAGTCTTATTTTTTCTCTCAAATCAAATAAAAAAAAACTCATTGGCGCCAAGCGTGAGGGAATGCTATACGTTTGGTAATTTCTCCTCCGACCAGGATAAAAGATCCCATTGAAGCGGCTAATCCCATGCATATTGTATGTACATCTGGTAGCACAAATTGCATAGTATCATAAATGGCTACTCCGGGCATTACCCACCCGCCGGGGGTGTTTATAAACAAATAAAGATCCCGGGTCTCATCTTCTATACTGAGATATACCATGAGACCAATAAGTTGGTTTGAGATCTCGCTATTAACGCCTTGGCCTAAAAAAAGTAATCTTTCTCGATGAAGTCGGTTGATTAGGACAAAATTTTATCCCTTAGGAACCGTACACGCACCTTTGGATGCATACGGTTCAAAAAAAATTGCGAAAAAAAAGAATCAATGTGTTGATTCCAGCCCGCCTTCTTTTTTATAGTTAAATTTTATAGTTAAAGTATAGTAGGACTTTTCCACTTCTTAATGAAGGGGCTTTTTCTTCTATTTTTTTAAGAAAGATGATTTTTTGATCGCCTCTCCGTAAAAACGGAGATAATCCACTAAACTTATCGAATTAATCTCTCATTGATGTATTGTTTCATCGAAATCCAATCCAAATTACGATGTAATTTTCTTGTTCCTGAATGGGCCTCCTCAATTTTTTTAGGTTTATATTCTACTCCGGGTAAAGATCCGCCCGATTTCAATTTGCACATATAGGACAAATGATCCCAATACCACTTTTTTTGGTACGACTTTTTTTCAATCATTTCTTTCATGCCTTTCTTACGACAAATATTTGATGTAGTCATCATATTATTTCATTGATTGACAGTTTGAGATCGTTCATATGCTATAAAGTAATGACTTATGTATGGTATGATAGAAGTGGTAATCATACATATATTACCAATCGGGTATTTTCTGAACGGAGCCTGGATACTTCATTTTATTGGTCCAACCAAGCAAGCCAACCATAAATTTTTATAATGGATAATAAATATTAATATTGATCTCAACCCCCTCAAAAATGGATCTAATTGCACTTCACGCTCCAAATTATTGATGGTTTTCAAGCAATCTTTTTTGGGCGAAACAGAGGGTATCTCCAGCGGGGGAGAGAACGGGGAAATCCCATACGACCCAATATGTCTGACAAGTCGCACTATATGTCAACCCAAATTGCATCTTCCTCTCCAGGACTCCGAAAAGGTACTTTTGGAACACCAATAGGCATCAACTGAAAGAAAGGGTAGTTGAGTATTATATTTTACTTTGATGTGGAAACGTAATGTTGTATTTTATCCATATATATTGGAAAATTCCTAGAGTAAGACGAAATGAATAAAGGTAAATTATTACGAATGGGTAGGGCTGTTCAAATGATGAACAAGTATCTACGCATTCGCTCATAGAAAATGGGACCAATCTACCCATTGCGTATTGGTACTTATCGGGTATAGAATAGATCTGCTTATCTTTGTTCCTACAAACAGAATTGTTCCATTATTACCAACGAAATGGAATTAAATAAATATTCACCCTTGCTCCGAAATAATCCACTGAAAGGGAGAGGTCCATAGCATAGTCTTTTCCAATGCGATAAAGTTACATAGTGTCTATTTTTCTTTGATAAAGGGGTATTTCCATGGGTTTGCCTTGGTATCGTGTTCATACCGTCGTATTGAATGATCCGGGTCGCTTGCTTTCTGTACATCTAATGCATACAGCTCTCGTTTCTGGTTGGGCCGGTTCAATGGCTCTGTACGAATTAGCAGTTTTTGATCCCTCCGACCCTGTTCTTGATCCAATGTGGAGACAAGGTATGTTCGTTATACCCTTCATGACTCGTTTAGGAATAATCAATTCATGGAGCGGTTGGAGTATCACAGGAGGGACTATAACGAATCCGGGTATTTGGAGTTACGAAGGTGTGGCTGGGGCACATATTATGTTTTCTGGTTTGTGCTTCTTGGCAGCTATCTGGCATTGGGTATATTGGGATCTAGAAGTATTCTGTGATGAACGTACAGGAAAACCTTCTTTGGATTTGCCCAAGATTTTTGGAATTCATTTATTTCTTTCAGGATTAGCTTGCTTTGGGTTTGGTGCATTTCATGTAACAGGCTTGTATGGTCCTGGAATATGGGTGTCTGATCCTTATGGACTAACCGGAAAAGTACAATCTGTAAATCCTGCGTGGGGGGTAGAAGGTTTTGATCCTTTTGTTCCGGGAGGAATAGCCTCTCATCATATTGCAGCAGGTACATTGGGTATATTAGCGGGCCTATTCCATCTTAGTGTTCGTCCGCCCCAACGTCTATACAAAGGATTACGTATGGGTAATATTGAAACTGTCCTTTCCAGTAGTATCGCCGCTGTCTTTTTTGCAGCTTTTGTTGTTGCTGGAACTATGTGGTATGGCTCCGCGACTACCCCGATCGAATTATTTGGTCCAACTCGTTATCAATGGGATCAAGGATACTTCCAGCAAGAAATATATCGAAGGGTTGGTGCCGGACTAGCCGAAAATCAGAGTTTATCAGAAGCTTGGTCTAAAATTCCCGAAAAATTAGCTTTTTATGATTACATTGGCAATAATCCAGCAAAGGGGGGATTATTTAGAGCGGGCTCAATGGACAACGGGGATGGAATAGCTGTTGGATGGTTAGGACATCCCGTCTTTAGAGATAAAGATGGGCATGAGCTTTTTGTACGTCGTATGCCTACTTTTTTTGAAACATTTCCAGTAGTTTTGGTAGACGGAGACGGAATTGTAAGAGCCGATGTTCCTTTTAGAAGGGCAGAATCGAAGTATAGTGTCGAACAAGTAGGAGTCACTGTTGAGTTCTATGGTGGCGAACTCGATGGAGTGAGTTATAGTGATCCTGCTACCGTGAAAAAATATGCTAGACGTGCTCAATTGGGTGAAATTTTTGAATTAGATCGCGCTACTTTGAAATCTGATGGTGTTTTTCGTAGCAGCCCAAGGGGTTGGTTTACTTTTGGACATGCTTCGTTTGCTTTGCTCTTCTTTTTCGGACACATTTGGCATGGTGCTAGAACCTTGTTCAGAGATGTTTTTGCTGGTATTGACCCAGATTTGGATGCTCAAGTGGAATTTGGAGCATTTCAAAAACTTGGAGATCCAACTACAAAGAGACAAGTAGTCTGATACAATATTGCTCTTGTATCTTTCGCCTCCATTGGATTTTTGTGATTTAACTTTGACATAGAGTACTAGAGAAATCTTGATTTGAATCACCGCCCCTTTCTTTGACTCTTGTCCTTTCTTAATCTGGGAAATGATCCCAAATGAACAGGTGTGGAAGCTATAATTGTAAACCACGATCGAATTTATGGAAGCATTGGTTTATACGTTCCTCTTAGTCTCGACTCTAGGAATCATTTTTTTCGCGATATTTTTTCGAGAGCCACCTAAGGTTCCGACTAAAAAGGCGAAATGATTTTTCATTATTTTACATTACATTATCCAAATTGAAGTAAAGTAATGAGCCGGCTCATTACTTTACTTCAACTAGTCCCCGTGTTCCTCGAATGGATCTCTTAGTTGTTGAGAGGGTTGCCCAAAAGCGGTATATAAGGCGTACCCGGTAAAACTTACAAGTAAACCAGATATAAAGATGGCGACTAGGGTTGCTGTTTCCATTATTATAAAATTTAAAGACCACAATGGATCTATGATAAGATCGTTTATTTACAACGGAATGGTATACAAAGTCAACCGATCTCAACCAATGCAATAGGATTTATGGCTACACAAACCGTTGAGGGTAGTTCTAGATCTGGTCCAAGACGAACTACCGTAGGGAATTTATTGAAACCATTGAATTCGGAATATGGTAAAGTAGCCCCCGGGTGGGGAACTACCCCTTTGATGGGGGTCGCAATGGCTCTATTTGCAGTATTCCTATCTATTATTTTGGAGATTTATAATTCTTCCGTTTTACTGGATGGAATTTCAATGAATTAGGTCCATAAAAATCACGAAGTCCTGGCTTTTCAATCCAAAGTGAATCACTTAGGACTCGGATTTCTAGGCCATTCTGGCAGTTCGACCGTGGAATTCCTTTCTTTCTGTATTTCCGGAATATGAGTGTGTGACTTGTTATAATTGATCCTATTGATAGTACAGAGAGTAGGTCTGTCATCTTGAGAGAGATGGGTTCTGCCTCGTCGGATATTCATTTTTTTATCTGGAGCACAGAATATATGGAATAGATCAAGAAATATTTGAACTATGATTCATGCCTAGTATTCAGACCTCGCGACTGGACTCAAAAAAATTTAAAAGATTTATTTTAGAATTCTAAATCGAAGGGTTTGTTTTTCTTCCTTAAACATTCTATTCTGTTTATGTTTCTTTATTTTGACCAACGGACAAATCAAATGTTTCTTCGAATTTTTAGGCATTTCATCTATTAATTGAATAAGTGATGATCAAACGGTTCTTACTCAGAGAACCTTTGGGCTTAGGGGCTTTATTCAATCATCGTGGTTTTAGTATGAATCTGAGGTTTCAATCGATTCATAGGGTCTCAACAAGAAAATTCCTATCAATAATAAACAAAAAGAAATCCGAATAATTATAATTAGACACAAAAAAAATAAATAAAAATAGGGAAAAAGAAGATTCAAGAGGCCTGTAACTATCAACATAAAGACAAATGAGCCGACTTGATATTTTGGCATTATCATCACAAAGAAGAATTTGAGGGCTTTTTTCCTTCCTATCTTCGGAGAAGGTTGAGCGTACTAATAA